AGGTTTTTTTGAGAGAAACAACAGACTATGCCTTCGCCGTATGAAATAGAAATATTAAGTAAAAATAGCATGGCATTTCGAATTCGATATGAAAAAATTTTTATTATTAAAAAAAGATTGATTATATATCGAGAGAGTAGTATGAAATAAAGGGTATTTCTGATTTTATCTTATAGATCTAGAATCCTATTCAGCGTCACAAACTTTTTTTTTCATACCATGGATCTCTTAACAATATTTATATTTATTGTATAAATAAAATAAAAAATATTTTTTTATTTACTTTTTTTTATTTGATTGGATTAAAAAGAAACTTTGGGATTGCTGAATCACAGACAAATATAAAATATATATAAATACCAAAAAATAAATAATAAATATATAAAGCAACGGAACCATCATAGTATTTTTTTAACTCCTCCAAAAAGAAGGATGGTAATTTGATCATTTACCAATATGAGTATCATAGATCCTATTTTTCTCTTTCTGCGATGGAAGGTAAAGATCAATTTTATTGTAGAGCCGTATGCAATGCACAAAAGATGCCCGTACGGTTATTCTATTTTTTTCTTAGTTTTTTTCTCTTTATTTATTTTATCTTCACTCCATCGTCGAGATCGAAAAACCTTTATTTTGTTATATCATCAGGGTAATGATTCATCAACCCGCTAGTGATTTTTATGAAGCACAAACGGGAGAAGCTGTCTTGGAAGCGGAAGAGCTGCTAAAACTGCGTGAAACCATCACAAGGGTTTATGTACAAAGAACGGGCAAACCCCTATGGGTTGTATCCGAAGACATGGAAAGAGATGTTTTTATGTCAGCAACAGAAGCCCAAGCTTATGGAATTGTTGATCTTGTAGCAGTTGAATGAAAATAGAAAATAGGATGTATTTCGCACAAATCCCTAATTTCTTTTTTATCTTCTTACCGAGTTCAATATTTTATTAAATCAAAGTAATTCATAATCATCCGGTTAGGATCGATCTAAACCAGCTCATTATGTATACCATTCAACATGCCAACGATTAAACAACTTATTAGAAATACAAGACAGCCAATCAGAAATGTCACGAAATCCCCCGCTCTTCGGGGATGCCCTCAGCGTCGAGGAACATGTACTAGGGTGTATGTGCGACTCGTTCAGATCATGGGCTGGGACAAAAGAAAAACCATTTTCCAGTATCAATGATCAGTACCGATCAATAGGATAAAATTCAATAGGATAAAACGGAAGAACTCCATTCCATTCACTCTCTAAAAAGAATAAGATCTATCTTTCTATTGTATATGAAATGTATATGAAATTTATGGTTTCCATTGGTGCAAATCCAATTACCCTCAATTTAAGATGAAAAAAAAAATTCCCCATTGGTATTAAATGGTTATCCATTAAGCGGGGACAATCTTATTAAAAAAAAAAAAGAAAGATTCGACTTCCATTCTTGCAAGAACGGACTAAGAGGGTCAGCTACCCAGCTAACTTTCATAATTAAATACCGTTACTGTATAAGTAGATCCCTTGTGAAAGACCTATTACTGGCTAATTTATGGGTAGAGCCAAAGAGTGTGAACTGTACAAGTTACTAATAAGGTTAGGTTAATTATTATTAAATAAATTAAGAGGCTCCGGTGTATAGAGAAGACCTCACCGTTTAAGAATAAACCATAGAAACGATGGAACCTACTATTTCTTTATCCATTTACTAGTTTTTATTTTATTTACTATGTTGTTAATACCTAGTTGAATATAATTTCTTTTTCGAGGTAAAAAAAGGTGGTCGGGAAGGTTATAGTAGCTAAAGCCATTGGAATTTTTATTTTATACATTGGAAAAATCCGTTTTGTTATTAATAGACTGAGGAAGGGGAATAGAAAAACTGAAAGAAAGGAAAGCCATTAGTTATTCTATTCGTTAAAGTTTCATTTATTCAATGACCAGAATTAGACGGGGATATATAGCTCGGAGACGTAGAACAAAAATTCGTTTATTTGCCTCAAGCTTTCGAGGAGCTCATTCAAGACTTACTCGAACTATTACTCAACAGAAAATAAGAGCTTTGGTTTCGGCTCATCGAGATAGAGATAGGCAAAAGAGAACCTTTCGTCGTTTGTGGATAACTCGTATAAACGCAGTAATTCGCGAGAGGGGGGTATTCTATAGTTATAGCAGATTAATACATGATTTGTACAAGAGCCGAGTGCTTCTTAATCGAAAAATACTTGCGCAAATAGCTATATTAAATAAAAAAAGTCTTTATATGATTTCCAATGAAATCATAAAACATAAAATAAAATAAGTAGATTCTAAGAAATCCGCTAGAATCGAGTTCCCCGGAGAATGAACTCCGGGAGGGTAGAGGAAAAATGACTATGAGAAAAATTATTATGATAAAGTAGTCAACATAAATAAACACGTTCAATAAAAAAAGATTTCTTTGCTTTCCCCGAGTTTTTTCTTATTCTTAATGACACGATAACAAAATAACAAAATCCGGAT